AAGAAGGCCTTAGCGACTGATACGGAGACTACTCTACAGGGGAAATCTCTTACTCGACTAGAGCGGATCCCGAGACTTCACCCGTTCCTTTAAACTGTTGGGCACTACATTCTATAACGAGAATCACAAGGCCGGTCAACAAGGAACAACCTGGCAGAGTGTCCTGAGATAACAAGGCAAAAGTGAGAACGCCCAGTGACGAGAGTGGCGACATACGAGGATCTAACCTCGACCAACGAGAGCGTAGCTGCTCGACCTCAGACAATGGGATTCTCGGACCGGAACAATGGGATTCGCTCGACCGAAGGGAACGATGCGTAGCGCCAGCGTAGCAGAGCTAGCTATCTATGAGTTTCACACTCTGTATGCTTGCTTGCAAGAGCATGCTAGTAGATGTCATTCAACGATGCGTAGCGCCAGCGTAGCAGAGCCAGCTCTACGCCTCTGCCGAACGAACGAAGAGCTACCTAAGTACGGTTAAAGAAAGTGAAAATGATAGGTAAACAAAAGATAGAACAAATGCGACAGAAAGCGTCAGAGCTTCGAAAGCCTGAAATTGAGTGTCCTTGAATTGAGCCTGTCGTATCCTTCCCAATCCAAGACGACAAGGCGGTAACAGAACTACGGTCTAGCGTTCTCGTCGTTGTGGCGCTTGCCGTAGTGGTTGTTGCTAGTAGTTAGGACCACACCATATAGCACTATTTTTGTTCGGCGTTAGGGGGCCCCACGAGTCGTCGCTAGCGTCATCGGTTGTTTTGAACACAGATCGGTCACACTACTGGTTGTTTGGAACGCTAAGGCCGAAAGGCAGGCGGTCGGGAACACTAAACTTGCTCTGGGCGCTAGGGGATGGGATTCATTCACTTGCATTCCCAAGGCGAGACTATCCTATAGAGAATTGGGCACTCCAAGGGAGCACCATAACAGAGCAATCCTCCACCAACAAGGTAAAGAATCTGTCACAAACTATATTTTTCTTTCTACCAGCTCTCAAGATTCAGAACCTAAATTAGAGACGCTCTAATAAAAAGTAGGTTGAAGCAACAATGAATGCAGAGATTCAAGCTCTCCTTCAACATCACACATGAGAAATAGTGTAAGACCTACAAAGAATGAAGTTCTCTTTAAGAAAACTCTTTTTGAAACGCTATTGACCCCCTTTTTCGACAAAAAGAAGAGGAAGATGACGGGAGTGCGAAACTCCACCACTTAAATTGGTACACGAAGGCTCCACTATGTGGGTTCAATACGAAATGGGGGAAGCAAAGCGAAAGTGAAGAAATATAGGGGAACTTTGGGTTGAGGACAAAGGGCATGATCAAACCGTCTTTTCGGATGAGTACTTTGCGGGCTCAAAAGTACTAGAAATGAAGTGAACTCTACATGGACTGCCTAGTACTCGACTCGGAAAGAAGACTCACTCATTGTGCTTTATCATGATGACAAAGTGGCCGAAAAGACTGGTCCGACCCCCAGGCTTTCTCTTCCCTGGGATTGGAGTGGGTCTATTAGCACGGGGACAGACCTGTTAGAAGAATCCCTACGGCATCCTCAAAGATCTTGAAAAAAGAACGAGTGAGGACGTGTCCAATCTGAACCAAGCTCAAAGCTAAAAAAGAATAAGGAAACACACTCTTTGTCGGAACGAGGAAGAACTGTTGACGTAAAACCCGCTCTTTCCCTCTCTTCTTTGCGACAAGCTTCGGAACCTAAGTCAGAGAGATGAGATATCATTGCTAGTGTTCTTAGATAGTAGGGACCTGCTTGTGCCAATAGCAAAAAACCAGATCGTTGCCCGAACTACCCTTCTCAATGCCTGTTTTCTTACTTTCATTTCTATTGTAAATAGTAGGCTCGCTCAAAGGAAAATCTAACAAGCCAACATTCGGGCGAGTGCATAGCCATCGATCTCGAGTGATCCCAGTCTATGATCTAGAGTCCCTAAGAAATGACTGTAAGATGTGAATGATGCTTTTCTTTTTACTAGTAAACTACCTTGGGTGTCCCCCAGCAAGCCATACCTCTCACCAAAGCGGACATCGGTCGAAGTAATCCGTTTAGCTGACGGGAAGTTCTATTCCTTTGGATGCGGATCGGCTTGTTTCCTCTCACGATCCTATTCACTTCACTTTTTGAACGAGCATGGAAAGCCCCTATTGAGTAAGATTGCTCGCTAGTTGCTAACTCTTTCTCGTCTTCAAAAAAGTATCAAAATGCAGTTATATAAGCTATCACTTTTTCAATTCAAGATCAGCTCATCGAAGGGAAAAGTGAGAGTATCATTTTGACACTAGCGAGATACCTACTTTTGAATAGAAATGTTGTGGATGGAATCGAATAGCGAATGCACTTGACCGACCCGCCATCTCTTTCCTTCAATAATGCCTTCGCTTCACTTCAAGACGCTATTTGCCAATAAGAAAAAAAACTACCTTTTCAAATTGAATGGAAGAAGCCGAAGGGGTGAACGAGCGCTGCGGTAACGAGCTTTCCTTCTGCC